TGAAATAAAAAATAAGAATTTGGATATGCGTAAAAATCGAATTTAATCCGCTTTTCAACCAAAAGAGTCAAAGTCAAAATTTTTTTGTTTGAAGAATTTTTCTTTTATTTTCAAATTTATTTTATAAATATAAATAAGTTATAGTTATTAAGTTGAATTTAATTAAAAATAATAGAAGAAGTTTCATTTGCTCAATGAATTCTCCCCCCTAACCCTTTTTTTGTCTACTACTTCTTATGAATCTAAACAAAGGAATTTCGATAGACCCGGAAAAGAAGAAATAGTAATCTTTGACGAACAAGATAAAAATCATTATTATTTCGATACAAAACGACACAAGAGAGGGTATAAAGTCCTTTTTCTTGTGTCGAATGGAAGATGAGGAAGACTTATAATCCCTCCTAGAAGTATCTGTTCCTTTCATTTATCCCGTCCTTGTCTTGTATCCTCTTCCTTTGTTTTTATATGCCTATTGTCTAGTGCTAGGAATGGGATAGAAGTAATGAATTCCATACATCCCGAAAAAGCAGTATAAACAAAGCAAGCAGAGGTATTTACAGAATTTTTTGATCATACATATTTAATTGTATTGATTGACAAGAATTCCGCGCTTTTTACCAACTTGATGGTAAGGAATCTCTGGATCTAGAAATTCATTTCGAATAATTGAACCTTTTCAAACTGTTTCTTTTTAAGAACCAAAAAAATTTGTGCCAAAATAACAGATGCCAAGAAGAACAAAAGGCCTTGGACGCGTAATGGATCTTGAAGCACTATTTCTGCATCTCCCTGACCAAACCCCCCTACATTAGGATTGCTTGTTAATGGTTGATCAAGCTTGATGGATTCACCCTCTGAAACAAGAAGTTCTGGTCCTGGAGGTATAATATCAACCACTTGGTGTCCATCCGATGCATCAACTATGGTTATTTCATATCCTCCTTTTTCTTTACGTACTATTCTGCTTACTATACCTGCGGATGTAGCATTATAGACCGTATTGTTACTCTTGCTCCCATCAGGATAAATCTGACCCCTTCCCCGGTTCCCTCCTACATATATGGGATATTTTAAGAAGTGAACATCTTTCTTCGTAGCAGGGTCGGGGGAAAGAATGGGAAAGACGATTTCACTATATTTCTGACCTGGAACAGGACCTATCACAAGAATATTTCTTTTATTGGGACGATAACTCTGAAAAGACAGATTTCCTATCTTTTCTTTCACCTCAGGAGAAATACGATCGGGAGGGGCTAATTCGAATCCCTCGGGTAAAATAAGAACAGCCCCCACATTCAAAGCCCCTTTTTTACCATTAGCAAGAACTTGTTTCAGTTGCTTATCATAAGGAATTCGAACAACTGCTTCAAATACAGTATCAGGAAGTACAGCTTGCGGAACTTCAATATCCACAGGCTTATTAGCTAAATGGCAATTGGCGCATACAATTCGCCCAGTTGCTTCTCGTGGATTTTCATAACCTTGCTGCGCAAAAATGGGATACGCATTTGAAATAGATGTTCGAGTTATTACATATATCATGATCGATACAGAAATAGATCGAGTCATCTGTTCCTTTACCCAAGAAAAAGTATTTCTATTTTGCATGATCCAATCATTGATCCAGGAATTTCTACAATAAATTAGATAGGTGGCTAGTATAGTTCCCTATCCGCGAGTCTGCCATTGTACCGAAATAATTCTACTAAAATAGGACGAATACCTTGAAGAGGTAGAAGTATAAAGAAAATAAGTAAAATGCTTTCTTTATACGCAAAGAAAAATTTTGATTGATATCAGGAGATCAAATAAGTTCTTCATTCATTCATTGAATGATAAATGACTACGAGCGAAGGAGATACGCGATTTAAAAAACGGAAGATCCAATATTTCACAATTGTATCTAGAATAACTGGAAAAGTGGAAACAAGACCAGATATAATTTGATCGTTATGAGCCAATCCAAAATCATTGTAGATCAAACCAATCATTAGTTCCCAACCGTGGGTCGAGTGAAATCCGATCCATAAATCAGTAACTAAAAGAATCGAAAAAGCTTTTATTGTGTCACTTAAGTTATAGAAGAATTCCTGAACCCAAGAATTAAGAATGACAAGCTTTTCGTTACCCAGAATAAAATAACCACTTAGAATAGCGAAACAGATTATATTTGTCGAAAAATGCAAAATGATATGGAGATGATATTCATTGTGTGTTTTGACCAATTGTATCGTTTCCTTGTGTATTCCTATACGAAACTTTTGTATATGTGTCTCCGGGTATTCTTTTATCATTTCGTCCAACAAGAAGAGTTCTTCTAATTCTAGGAATTTTTCTAGAACATTTTTCTCTTGAATATCATTCAAAAAAGTTTCGGATTGCCTAGTATTCCACCAATTAATAATCCAAGGTTCCAGACTTTTTTGAAATGAGAGAGAGACCCACCAGGGCAAAAATACTATAGATGCAAGATATGGGAGGGAAGTCAATGCTTTCTTTTTTTTCATTTTTTATTTGTGAATTGGTAATGAACTGCTTCATTTGTCAACTCTATCTGATCTGATATTTCTCTAAAGCACGAGTCCTATAACAAGGTATCGAACCTATGGATCTATTCTATTCCTATTTTTGTATAATAATTTAGTCCTTAGATCTAGAAGGAATATAGAAATAGAATAAAGGCCCCTTTTCGGATGAAAAAAATAAAATTTATGAAATAAAAATAATAAAAAATATAATAATATATATATTAAGTATATATATATAGTATTTTAGTTTAGGATTTCGGGATATCTCGATTGGGCAAATTCGAACGAATTTCATCTTCATTTGTTCCTTTCGATAAATACTCGAAAAACCTACTCGAAGTAACGAATATTATTCGGATTTCAAGACGAAAAACCCTCCCGGATCAATTCCATTAATTTTTTCGAAATGTTGTACCGTCTAACCATAGCGCAGGAATACGGTATCAATTCAAAATCTGAGGCCTAACCTAAAAAGATGAATTCTGTATTACGAAATACATATTCGGATATTTGATGAATTCATACTTAGATTAGACTCATTAGACTTTTTACTAGTATAAAAGAATTGAGTTGGGCCCTATACGCATACAAAACGGTTTTGGTATAGAAAAAAATTTCTTCTTATTGTTTATTATATTTATTATAGTTGTTCCATATACGTTCTCCTACTTTTGTTTTATTCTATGCGGATTGTTGTGCCAACGGACCGAGGAAACAGAATCTAACATGTTTTGCTCGAATGAATATTCTGAGGAAACTTCAATTGTATTAAAAAGGAAATTAGCAAGCTCCTTCCATTATGCGGAGAAAACATTCATTCTTCGTTCGGTTCATTTCAAAATACTTCAATTGGTACGCGCAAGAAATAGGCCAATTCCGCCGCTTTTTGCTCAATTTCTCGTGGAGTCAAATTCTCATCAGTACGAGTCAAGGGAATGGTTCCTTGGCCTCTGATTTCCATATAAAGAATACGACGAGGAAAAAGACCCTCTTTAACCTCCATTCTGATTGATTGGATATCTTTCATAAAGAAACGAAGGAAGATGCGACGATTTATTCCGGGGAATCCCCAACGAAAAATACACATTATTCCTTCTTTTCTATCAAATCGGTCATAACCACTACCGACATTCCATGAAATTGTGCACCACAAATAGGAACTAATGAATAGACCCGCGATCCCATAGAAAGACATCACGATCCCTTGTGGAAAAAAAACGATTTGCTGAGATGGAAATCCGGGTATCAGATTCCTACCAAGATAACTGGAAGTTCCAACCACTAAGAATCCTAATGAACCTAAAAAAAGGATACAGGCCCAGCAAAAATTACTTGCTTTTCGAGACCCTGTTATAAGTTCTATCCATATATGTTCTGATCGCCAGTTCATACTATACTAGATCCCGTTGCATTCGATTGGAATTGAGAAAAAAAATTTGACTTTACTTTTCTTCTTGATACCGAAGTAACTTTCATCAACTAGCACTATTCTGATATGAACCATTAGGAGTAATTGGTTAGATACATTGACTTTCTATTATAAAAATATTCGCCGAGCCTTTTTAACCAGATATGCCCGCATATAACTGCATTTATGCGGATATCATGCATTCGCATGCATAACAGTTCTTTCATTTGTGTTCGGAAAAAGCCACATATCGTACCATATTACACTAAACAATTTTCGGTACCAAATAAATATCTGTATTATGATTCCGTGTTGAAATAAATTGATGAAATTTGGTCCCGTCGGATCTAGACAATCTTATTTTTTTGGACATGAAGAAATAAAGAAGCCATTGCAATCGCCGGAAATACTAGACCCACTAAAGGGACAAAAATAGAGGGTAAGTTAAGATCTGTCATAGAATGGGTACCTCGATTTAATATTTGTACCTATTATAAAGATATCTTATGATAAGTATATCTATTATAAACTATTATAAATATTATATTATAAATAATATTAAGTAGTTAATAAGTGCAAGGAATGAGAACTAAATGAAGTGTACCTATTCATCTTTCTACACGAATATGTATGATATTCCGCTTTAAGAAATTTCATTATTCTCCCATCCTTATATTCTTTCTATCTATCTTTCTAATAAAATAGAAAGTTTTTTATTTAAATTAAAGAGTTTATTATAATATAAGTTCGCGACTCTAACTAAACTAATTCAATCCAACAAAAAAGAATTCCTAGTAAAAAATGGGAGTTCTTGGTAGACATAGTAGACATAGAAATCGCTTCTATTCTATATTTATTATTTATTTTCATTTTATTTCGATATTTTTTTTTGAATTTTTATTCAAAGGAAAGAAACCATGGAGCTGAAATAACTCACTCAGAACACCTTTTAAAAGATTACGCGGTACGATTGGGTCGAATAAGCCCTTATGGAATAAATACTCAGCCGCTTGTGAACCGTCAGGTACTGTTTTATTCAATGTTTGTTCAATCACTCTTTTACC